TGAAAAATCCTATTGTTTTGATTGTGGACTCAAGGGTTCAGGTTCAAACATGTTCTTTGAAGAAATATATGAGTTCTATTATAATAGAAAAAAATATGTTTTTTTTATTCCATTTAAGCAAATCGAGAAAAGGAAAAACATAATAAGAAATGACACTCCTATCATAGGAATAGCCTTGTTGCTGCTTCAATAACAAGCATTTTCGTTTTCAAATCAAATAAATCATTTGATCTATGATTCATTGGAACAAGGAATGGCCTGGCTAGGTACTGGCCAGGCCGGGGGAATAAAAGAAAGAACTTTTCGGACGAAATCAAAGAGGTACTCTTTCTATTGGAGATATCTGTTTCGAATCATTATCTAAAGGGAATTGATGATTGATCAAATTCGTCTATATTTATAGAATAAAGAAAGATAAGGAAAAACTTTTATCAACCTTTACTTCACGCGTCACATATGAATTATCCTTTTAAAATTGGGAGAGATGGCTGAGTGGACTAAAGCGGCGGATTGCTAATCCGTTGTACGAATTATTTGTACCGAGGGTTCGAATCCCCCTCTCTCCGTTTCTTCTGATCACTTGATATTTCCCTTTCGAATTCGAACAAATCTCTAACCCCCTTTCTCATAGTTAAATGTATGGAATGGAGAAAGAAAATCCTAAGAAAATTCAGAAATCGAGCAAGGAAAAACCCCTGATTTTTTTATTCATCACGTCCAGGATTACGTCCTGGATCATTAGATAGGAATCCGAAGATGAAGAGAGAAACAAAGAATATCACTACTGTGTAAACGAAGAGTTTGAGAGTAAGCATTACACAATCTCCAAGATCATTTTGGGGGAAATAGGGGAATAGATTCTCCATTTTTGTACCACATATTCCGTTTTGACACCAAGAAAAGAAGCGGTTTCTAGAAAACATAAGGAATTTGCAGGAATGAATTTGTAATAAGATTCTGATTCTTTCGTTAACAAAATGATCTCTCATACCTACAATTAGGTATTGTAGGGACCATACATAGGGTCTTCGACCCCCAGAAGGAATGAAGAAATGAGGTGATTCCGATTCATCTCGGTTATCCAAAAGAATTTCCATGTTTGAGTCGAGGGTTCATTATCTGATCTTATCAATTCTTAAGAATAGAATTTTTTTGATCGAATAAATCATGAATGTTTCTAAGACAGTATTAAAGATCTCATCGAAAACTTACAGCTGCTTGCCAAACAAGGGCTAAGAGAAAAAAGAGCACAGGTATGACTGGCATAACATCTACGATTGGATTGAAAAAAGCATAAGCTTCGGGCAATTTGGCGAAGAAAAAGCTACTCGAATGAAGGGCAGAATTAAGACAGATCAAACTAAAGATATTAAGCATAACAAACATTTTGTTCTTGGAGAAAATTTCATTATTATTGGGTTATTGATATAAGGGGAAAATGAAGAAAGAAGGGAAAGTAGGCCGCAAAATCTTTCTTTTTCTTTGAACTCCCTCAATCAAAAATCCTTCAATTCTCAAATGAGAATAGAAGGAATCATACCTTACATACAATATCTTAATTGAATTATATGTAATGATCAATAAATTCATTTTGATTCTACATCTACGTGTGTAGAATCATAGCAACAACCAATTCAATAGATATTGGGGCTGGAATTGACGAACAACCAATACCGATATTAGTGTTTATCGGTGTCGAATAGAAATAAAAATGGGGCGTGGCCAAGTGGTAAGGCAACGGGTTTTGGTCCCGTTACTCGGAGGTTCGAATCCTTCCGTCCCAGACCAATTCTATCATAACAAAGATTGTTCTTTTTAACAATCTTTTGTTTAAGGGTGTAATGTTGGATACAATGTGATCCAATCTTTCTTTGTGATTTCTAATGATTCTTCTATAGAATCATATCTTCCCTTTCAATTTTGTTTCTCACAAACAAACGGATCGAGTATCAATGACATGTGGATGGAAATAAATATCTTTTTTGATATAGGTAGGATGGGAACAAAGATCAAAGTGAAATTCAAAAAAAAAAAACTGGGTGGGCCATTCAGCGTATGTTCGCCCCCTCGCCCATATTCATATTGAAGGTTAGTTAGTCATTTGGATAAACTTTATGCCCCATATCTATGATATTTTGATTCTCACATGACGCATTCTGAGTCGAAATGCGAAATAAAAGAGAAGTCTCTACCTTCCCTAAAGTAAATATAAATAAAGATAGGGTAGACAAAATGACTAATTCTATGTGGATCCTGAATCCTAAAAAACGGGGGGGGGTTCTTGGTATTAATTCCATCGCTGGAATTAAAGCTCCTGAGACTGGGGTGGGACAAAATCAAACAAAATAGTAACAACGAATTGATATGAACCCATTTTGCTTTGTACTTATACAAGACAGGATAGCATCCCATAAGAAGATCCTTTTAAATTGGCTTTGGGTATGATTCATGATCCCCATGGAATTCGTGTCGATATGAGTTAATCCGCAAAGGAAAGGAAGGTATCAATTTCAAGACCCTTGTCATCCGGATCTTATTAACAAACAAGAAAATTCAATACGGAACAGATTATTTTCTTTGGACCTAATTTCTTTTATTTTGTATTTGATTTGGCTCCAATGAATAATTGGAAATCAATGTAGCGATCAATTGGGGGAGGGGGGAGATTCATACATTCACTTTACTTTATGGAAAGATTCCTGAATCTGAAGTAAGGAAAAATCTGTAGAAAATGAACCATGCCTATATGTATTGTTATTGTTCTATTTCAGTGATCAGTGACACCGGTGTTTCAGTTTTGGCGAAAAAGATCTGCGATCCCTTAAATACCCACGATTACCCCCGGTAACACTTGTTTGGTGTATCTGATGAATACGATAAAATCAGACTCCTACGATTCTGATTTTATCAATCAGATGAAAGAATACCTGAAAGAATACCGACCTTAATCTTTTCTTTCATGAGCCCCTTCTATCCATCCCCAAGAAAACAAAACAATTGGATTTGTTTCTTGACCCATTTATCTGGTTTAAATTATTGATGATTCAATCGGAAAGGAAACATAGAGGTCTCTTATGATGATCAAATTCGCGTCTGATTTAATTAATCAGATATCTGCTAAACATTTTTAGATCCTCGTTGTACCGACTTGTTGATGGATTTAGAGATTCAATTCAGTCTTTACTGGAAAACTTATTTCCAGTAATGATGTCGAAGTAGGAAATTCTGGAAATTGTTTTTTATGATTCTTTATAAATTCTTTCTACTCGAAGAAGTGTGACATTGGTGAATCTATCCTATCGAGTCACTTGCGATCTTTCCCGGTCATTGGAATAGCTTATTTGGTTAATGACTCATTCTGTTCCGGTATCGGTAATCTAATTAAAGACCCCTCTTTAGTTTTAGTTGTTTGAGAAAGAATTGGATCTTTCATGATTCATCATCCCTAACAATCTGTTGAAGATGTAAAGAAGTGTTAAGCAACGCATTTCTTCGTGTTTTTTATAAATGTGTTTCATTCTTCTAATAAAATATGGGGTTAAATTATATTCTTGCTGAGACTTCTCCAGATCCATATATGAAAATGAAAGTATGGAGGACTTCATATACTATATACCGATTGAGCCAATGACTATTCATGATTCCATATTGAATCAATTCCATACCGGTCCAAAATTAGAGGAATGTTATGGTAAAACTTCGTTTGAAACGATGTGGTAGAAAGCAACGTGCGACTTGAAGGACATTATTGGCTGTGGATTCTTGTACCCACCATTTTATATATCAAAGAAGATGCTCTCGGCTCGACATAGTTTGTTCTATTCCACTAGGACCCCAATTTTGGGGTTGTAATAAAATAAGATAATTATAATATAGCACATGATGGAGCTCGAGCATAAAGAATTGGTTCATTTAGTAGAGAGAAGGATCTAGGGTTAATGCCAATCAATAAGTTGGAACAACTTCGTAAGTATATCTTCGGTATAGAAATTGAAAGGAACAAGTTCGAACAAGTAAAAAAAAAAAAAGTAAAATGAATTTGTCGAAATAGTTTTACCAATTCCGATCAAAAGTGTATCACAGGGGAATCAATCGTTTCCATAGAACGAAATAACAAAAGGTATGTTGCTACCATTTTGAAACAATTAAGGATCACCGAAGTAATGTCTAAACCCAAGGATTCAAAGCAAAGATAAAATAAAGGATACCGGAACAAGGAAACACCGTTTTCAATTGTCTCAACAACTAGATCAGAATGGGGAAGAAATAAAATAGACTCTAGGCGAGACAAACAAAAGAGGTTAGAGACGGCTCAATAAATGTCTAAGGGTTTCCCTTCGAGCTCTTTGAGAATTACCCAACTTGAGTTATGAGTACGAATGAGATTTCTTTTTTTTTTTTCAGGAAGGAAGAACAAAAAAAAATGACTCAAATCATAGTCTAATTGATGATTTTGTGGATCTATTTGCCACTACAATACATAAATTCGAATCATTCTTTTTCGAGCCGTACGAGGAGAAAACCTCTTATACGTTTCTAGGGGGGGTTGTTCATTTATGTCTATCCCAATGAGTCATCTATCGAATCGTTGCAATTGATGTTCGATCCCGAAGAGAGGGAAGGGATCTTCGTAAAGTGGGTTTTTACGATCCGATAAAGAACCAAACTTATTCAAATGTTTCCGCTATTCTATATTTCCTTGAAAAAGGCGCTCAACCTACAGGAACTGTTCATGATATTTCAAAGAAGGCGGAGGTATTTAAGGAATTTCGAATTAATCAAATGAAATTAATGAAATAAAAAAAAAGGGGGGGGGGTGCCCAGTATCTAGCTTTATCTAATTGTTTCTCCACCATTCCTTATTTTTTTTCTCTATTCTCTATTCATTGTTGCTCTCACATGACCCCGTATCATAGAACTATAAAAAAAAAATATCTTCTCTTGATATGAGACAGATAGAAAAAAGATTGAGTGAATAGATGAAATAACTGGGAATTTGTGGGATTACCATCAATCAGATGGTTTTCGTTGGGACTCCACCAACAAACAAAAGGTCAATCTTGCTTATTATACCTCTATTGAATAAATATTGAATAAACCCGACATTTTTTTCTTACCGGAATTCCTTATTTATTTCCCCACTCATACTTCATCCCTTATCTATGTTGTAGTGTCACTCCAACACAAGTCCTTGTTTTATTTATTGAATTGGTTTTCTCAACATTCAATTCATATTGACAATGGTGTATCGAACAAATATAATTCGATCGTGGATAAATAGATCTATTTATCCGCATTTCATAAGTTTGTTTCTTTATTTCACTCAAACGATGGGTTCGTCAATTTCGTTGTGACATCAAGAAGTATATTAGTTAATATAATGAAAAAAAAAATAGAGTATGGGTAGTCTATCAATTTTTACATCTATTTAGATTTTCTCTATAATTTATCCCAGAATCTGTTGTATTTTCATCTGATCTCTGTTCATTTTTATGTTCACAATTGATCATCAAATCTTTCTTTTTGATCTGTTGCTAGTTCAATGTTTTGACGAGGTCGGGCAATCGAATCTCTTTATTTATTTTTTATTCCGATCGTATCTACACACCCGATTTATATGGGTTGCTAACTCAACGGTAGAGTACTCGGCTTTTAAGTGCGGCTATGGTCTTTTACACATTTTGATGAAGCAACGGATTCGTCCATACCATTGGTAGAGTTTGTAAGACCACGACTGATCCTGAAAGGGAATGAAAGGAAAAAACAGCATGTCGTATCAATGGAGAACTCTTAGAATACTTCATCCTTAACGGATCGATACAAAATCTTGTTTTGATTCTTTTCTTGGAAAGGGGTCAAATCAATTCAAGTTGGGTCGAGTGAATAAATGGATAGAGCCCTATAGCTCCAATTATAGGGAAACCAAAAGCAACGAGCTTCTGTTTGTTCTTAATTCGAATGATTACCCGATCTAATTAGACGTTAAAAATAGATTAGTGCCTGATGTGGGAAAGGATTCTCTTGTGAGTGGATCATCAATTCCTTTTTTTTTCATGAATCCTAACTATTCTCTATTATGTTCTCTATTATGTAGTGGAGACGAATGTGTAGAAGAAACGGTATACTGATCAAAATTCATTATTCCAAAGTCAAAAGAGTGATCGGGTTGTAGAAATAAAGGATTTCTAACCATCTCTTGTAACTATAACGAACATAAATAAATTGGATGGAAATAGGATCCGTTGATTGTCCTTTCTGGCTCCGGGGTATCTATTCTTTTCTTACTATATACCTTGTTCTGACCGTATCGTACTATGTATTATTTGATAACTCAAGAAATCCCCCATTTGGTTCAAGTGTAATTTCAAATGGAAATGGAGGAACTACAAGGATATTTAGAAATGGATGGATTTCGGAAACAATACTTCCTATATCCGTTTCTATTTCAGGAATATATCTACGCGCTTGCTCATGGTCATGCTTTAAATGGATCGATTCTTTATGAACCGGTGGAAAATTTAGATCATGACAATAAATCCAGTTCACTAATTGTGAAACGTTTAATTACTCGAATGCATCAACAGAATCGTTTGATTATTTCGGTTAATGATTCTAATCAAAATCGATTCGTTGGGCACAACAATCATTTTGATTCTCAAATGATATCGGAGGGTTTTGCAGTCGTTGTGGAAATTCCATTCTCGCTGCGATTGGTATCTTCCCTAGAAGAAAAAGAAATAGCAAAATCTCATAATTTACGATCTATTCATTCAATATTTCCCTTTTTCGAGGACAAGTTATCACATTTAAATCATGTGTCAGATATACTAATACCCCACCCCATCCATCTGGAAATCTTGGTTCAAACCCTTCACTCTTGGATACAAGATACTCCTTCGTTGCATTTATTGCGATTCTCTCTCTACGAGTATTGGAATTCAAATAGTCTCATTACTCCAAAAAATTCCATTTCCCTTTTTTCAAAAGAGAATCAAAGATTCTTCTTGTTCCTCTCTAATTCTCATTTATATGAATGTGAGTTCATATTCATTTTTCTCCGTAAACAACCCTTTCATTTACGATCAAAATCTTTTGGATCCTTTCTTGAGCGAACACATTTCTATGCAAAAATAGAATATCTTGTAGTAGTGCTTTGTAACGATTTTCAGAAAACCCTATGGTTGTTCAAAGACCCTTTTATGCATTATGTCAGATATCAAGGAAAATGGATTCTGGCTTCAAGGGGGGCTCGTCTTCTGATAAAGAAATGGAAATCTCACCTTGTCAACTTTTGGCAATGTCATTTTGACTTGTGGTCTCAACCGGCCAGGATCCATATAAAGCAATTATATAATCATCCCTTCTATTTTCTGGGCTATCTTTCAAGTGTACGACTAAACTCTTCGGTGATAAGGAGTCAAATGCTAGAGAATTCGTTTCGAATAGATACTGCTATTAAGAAATTCGAGACCGTAGTCCCAATTATTCCTCTGATTGGAT